ACGAATTTCATCTTTCATGGACGTTGCTAAGATCCTTCCATTTATTTAGCAGCACCTTAGGATGGCATAGCCTTAAAGTGAAGGAAGTGAAAGGCGAGGTTCAAACGAATTTCATCCAAGTAAAGAATGATTCCTTTTGAATAAACGTTTTTTTGCACTTTTTTTTCGATGGATCTTTTTGATTATCGTCTCCTATCTTGCAAAAATGGAAACAAACTTAGGTAAGTACTTAAAAAAAAACATGAATAAATCATAGATAAAATGACTAGTTAGTATTAGGCACCATCTTTACTTTTTAATCCTAAAATAATTTTTATAGGCCTGCCACTTTATCTTTTCTTTTTTAATCCTGTCTGACACTTTACAATGCCTATGTGTAATGCACATTCTATTATTTTATAATAAAAGAAATAGAATCGATATATTTCTATCTTATCCTATATTCATAGGAGGAAAATATGACTTAAAATTTGGTTTTCCTACGGGATCGGGTCTCGCACATTTTGACTCTTGTGGCTTGTTTCTGTTTTTTCCATATAAAGTGGGTTGCAATAAAGAAAAAAGTTTGCCGTCTTCTTTTGTTCGAAAAAGGGGATCCACGATATATGCCTGTCCGCAAATTCGGCTTATCTAAAAGAGTAGGTGATGTACTTTTTGATGAAGAAAGGCTTATTTTTCTTAATCAATTAATAATAATGGGAATCTACACTCGCGAGGACCTCCTAGAAATAGAAGGTTTGGAGGAGAAAGATAAAGAGGAAATTGTCAGAAAAATAGACGAATTTGTTAATAATTCGTGGGCTTTAACGGCCTTATTCTATTGTAACTTTGATAAACTGAAAGTGAAACCATGGTGGTGTAGATTGATAGTCTATATCTCTAGAAAAAGAAAAGACCCGGCTTTTCTCTTTATTTCAGAATTGAGGTTATCTACCCGAATAACTAGTTTCCTCATGGAAGAAAAGATCTATACCATCGAGGATCTTCTAATCATCATAAAGGATACTCACAGTTCGAAGTGGAGGAGATTTGTACAATCAGAAGAGTTGGCATATATAGATTTAATCGAGATCTATACAACCGTACACAATTTTCTTCATTGTTAAAGACAGACAGTCTCCGGGCGAATATGAAGCGTATGAAGCGCCCGGGTACAGGTGGAATGAAAGAGAATTTCGAATCCGCTTTCTATGCGAACAAAAAAGCTATAAGTCGGGTCAAGTAAGTCAGAATATTCATTACAATATTCTGCTGAATCCATTTCTTTTTCTAGGCCTGCCACTTTATCTTTTCTTTTTTAATGCGGTCTGATTTCTCATGTTACGGCTTAGTATTATGTCTTTCAATTATTCGTTTCATTTTAGTAAGTATTTAGACTCTTTGAAAATTTTCGTGAACCCGAAAAGAGCCCTTCCTATTCTATGCAAAACAAAAAATTAGTTTATTTACCTAATACTTATGGGACTAAATTCAAATTCAGTGCCATTGATAAGACCGCGCTTGGTAATTTCTTTACCATGGCTCCCTTCCTTCGTTTTTCTATTTTATTAGGTTACAAAAAACGTATTAAATCGAGGGATACAAGAATCTCCGTGAATTTAGATAATTGGGATAATCCCGAGGGGTGGGATCCCGAGGAGGGCCATATAAGAAGGATGTTTGAGAATCCAGACAATAGAGGAAGGGATCGACTTAGCAGACGAATAATGCGATTCCTGATCGTTCTATTTATGAAACCACCCCTTTCGGGCGAACAAAGCAACTTATTCGACGAAGTTGAGAATCTAATTTCCTTACTCGAAGAAAAAATAAACTTGTTCTTGTTCTTGGAAAAAGCCGACTTCCAAAAAGAAAGAATGGCCTTCAACAAGGTAAAAGCCTACCTCAAAGAAATAGAAGACAAAATGCATTTGGAAGAATGCTTAGGCGTAGAAGAAGGATTCGACTGGTGGGAAACAGACGATTCCGATTTGAAACAAGACTTCGAAGAAGAATCCGAATGGGAAATATATTCCGATTAGCAAGAAAAAGGAATCGACTACGAAATTTAAATTTCGTAGTCGATTGCGATTTTAATGGAACGAAAAAAAAAAAAGAAAAAACTCAATAAAAAAAGAAGGCGAGTAGAAAAACTTATTAGATACCAGAGTCAATGGTATCTAATAAGTTCTACCTATTATTGGATTTGAACCAATGACTCCCGCCGTATGAAAGCAATACTCTACCTACTATTGGATTTGAACCAATGACTCCCGCCGTATGAAAGCAATACTCTAACCACTGAGTTAAGTAGGCCATTTCTCATCCCAAAGAGAACCAAACCAAACGGGACCTATCGTATATAAATAAATGAAAATCGTATATAAAGAAATTCGAAATAAAGAAATATATCTCTATCTTATACTTAGGAGACGAACAAGAAAGCTATAAGTCAGAATATTCATTCCATTACAATATTAATCTATATATATACAATAAGATAGAGAATCAGATATTTCTATAGACGTAGTAGAGGGTCCCATTAGCATGCATCCAGTAGGAATTGAACCTACGAACTCTCCAATTATGAGTTGGGCGCTTTAACCATTCAGCCATGGATGCTTAGTAGAGATCCTCGTACATGGTGAATAACCAAATTCCAATTGAAATGAAATCTGTATATTAATATTTCTATAGGGCCATCAGATTCGAATCCATATTATTTAAGAATCAATTATAATAAGATATATGATCGATCATATACTTGACAATCCCTATATAAAAAGGTTAAATTTTGTTTATAAAAAAATAAGTTATATTTTTATATTTTTTTTATAAAAAATTTATAAAAAAAGAAGTTGGGAAAAATTTCATGTTATTCAGTAAACAGAATCGAAATTGAATTCGAATAAAAAAAATAAAACATGGATACTAAAAATCCAATTAGTTGTGTTCCTGGCGATTCTGGTATTGAAGAAAAAAAAGAAGGAAAGCTTCTTCAACAAATTGATGCTGTTTTGGATATCGGTTTTCCGCCAGACAAGATGCCTAAGGTTTTGAACGCCTTAATTATAAAGGAGAGCTACCCCGGTGGGGTAGGTTATACTTATGTCATTTGCGAAGTCCAGCGTATCCTTGAAAATAATCGAGTTCTCGCTATAATATTAATGTCTAATAGGAAAGGTACTTTAAGGGAAGGGATGGAAGTGTTAGATACAAAAGCTCCTCTAAGTGCTCTGAAAGGTAGAACTGAAACGTTTGAAGGTGGCCAAAGCATATACATTGGAGAGATTCGCAATCCGGGTTTCATTAACTGGGAAAAGAAACCACTGAGTAAATTTGACAAATTTATAATTATCTTCCTTTTGGCTCAATTCTTTGTCCTAGTCTGTAAAAGGGGAATCAGGTAAATGAAATTACCCAATTTAGCAAAAAATAGAATAATAGAAACTCTTTCTACCGGTAAGTAAACAATTAGAAATTCATGGAAAGTTACAATCCCCACCGCGGAATAGTGCACCTACACGCCTTCGTCGACGTTGTTTTTCGACCGGAAGAGCGAGAGTTAACTATCGAGACTTTAGACTATCCAGACACATACTTCGTGAAATGGTTCACGCATGTTTGTTGCCAGGGGCAACAAGATCAAGTTGGTAAGGATTAAAATATCCCTTCATTTCTATGATCATGGATCATAGAGGGCCCCTTGACTATGTCTGTATAAATGAGTTATTTAATTAATTAAATTTAATTTAGAATGGCCGTTCAATCGAAAAAAAAAATAGAAAAAAAATAAGGGTTTTTTATGACGCAAAATATTTCCCAAAATAATGATTCTGTAAGAGTAGAAAAAAACGTCGGATATGTGGTTAAAATGATTGGGCCAGCCCTAGAAATCGACTTTCCGTCGGGCAAGATGCCAAAGCTTTATAACGCTCTGGTAGTTGAAGGTATAGATAATAACGGGTTACCAATTACTGCGCGATGCCAGGTAATAGCATTCCTAAAAGACACTAATCGAGTTCTAGCTCATGCTCCTTCATATCGTCATATAAGGGTGGGAATGAAAGCAATTGACACGAAAACTTCTTTCTGTAATGAAGAGGAGCTAGTAGAGGCTATTTACGAAGCAATGCCCCTGACCGTAGTAAAGGGTACACCCCCTTATTTCGGTTTCGATAACCGTGCATTATGCAAACCGATTATGGGTGTTGAAAGTCGGATAATCTGGTGCGCGTTATTACTCTACTACGCGATCCAGTTCTTTAGACGCCGATAATCCGAAATTCGGTTTCGTAGGCGTTTCCCCCCGATTCAATCGGGGGATCGAATTGATTATAGAAACATGAGTGTAATTAATCGATTTATTAGTCAACAAGGAAAAATATTATCTAGACGAGTGAATAGATTGATAGACGAGTGAATAGATTGACCTTGAAACAACAACGATTAATTACTATTGCTATAAAACAAGCTCGTATTTTATCTTCCTTAACTTATAATGAAAATTTTGGTCGGACACTCTAACGGAGTTATTTTATTTTTATTCTAACTCTCAGAAATTCAAATTTCTACCGGAGTGGTATATCGTGCTATACATAAGGAGAAATCCACGTCTATTGTATATTCCAGAGCTAGGCTTGTCTCGAAAAGTCACTATTTTACTTATAAAAGACAGCATATATACAATACACGATCTTATAATGATCGTAATCTACACTCGCGAGGACCTCCTAGAAATAGAAGGTTTGGAGGAGAAAGATAAAGACGAAATTGTCAGAAAAATACACGATTTTCTTGATTCGAAAGACAATCAAGAATAGCCGGAATAGTTATACAATAATCAAAGGGAATTCTGGGTAAAACTTGTTCCTACCGACTGAACAAATGATTATTCATGATTCCATACCGGCTTCAAATTAGAGAAATGTTATGGTAAAACTTCGTTTGAAACGATATGGTAGAAAGCAACGTGCGACTTGAAGGACACGGTCCGTTGTGGATTTTTACACCCACCACTTTATAAAAGAATGAAGGTGCTCTTGGCTCGACATCGGTTGTTCTGTTCCACTAGAACCTCTCCTTTATTTTTTTTTTTTTTGGGGGGGGGTTGTAATGTAAATAGTCTATGATGAAGCTCGAGTAGAAAGTATTGATTCATTTCTCAGGGGCAAGGATCTAGGGTTAATGCCAATCAATAAATTGGAACAACTTCGTAAGTATATTTTCGATATGGAAAGGGTTCCAATCGAAAAGGAAAGTTTCTTAGAATTGACAAAACTCTTTCGATACAAAATGTATCGCGTGGAAATCAACCGTTTGTATGATTCTTTGATAAAAGATAGAAAGAAATCACAAAAAAAGGTAGGTTGCTGCCATTTTGAAAGGATTAAAAATCACCGAAGTTATGTGTAAACCCAATGATTTAAAACAAAGAAAAGATAAAGGATCCCAGAACAAGGAAACACCCTTTCAATTGTCTCAATAACTAGACCAGAAAAAAATCCAATACAAATAGATTTGTAAACGAGACAAACAAAAAGGAAAGGGGTTTAAAGACCACTCAAAAAATGAAATGCCTAAAGATTTTCCTTTGAGCTATTTGAGAGTTATTCAACTTGAGTTATGAGTACGAATGGTTTTTTAAGTTTTCAGGAACGAAGAATAAAAAAGGACTTCAATCATAATCTAATTGATTTGATCGTTTTATAGACCAATTTGCCATTTTTATTTTATACAAAAATAGAACTAGGAATCATTTTTTCTCGAGCCGTACGAGGCGAAAACTTCCTATACGTTTCTAGGGGGGGTATTATTCATCTACATCTATCCCAATGAGCCGTCTATCGAATCGTTGCAATTGATGTTCGATCTCGAAGAGAAGGAAGAGATCTTGGGAAAGTGGGTTTTTATGATCCGATAACGAATCAAACTTATTTAAATGTTCCTGCTATTCTATATTTCCTTGAAAAGGGTGCTCAACCTACAGAAACTGTTCAGGATATTTTAAAAAAGGCGGAGATTTTAAAAGAATTTCTCCCTAAATTAAACAAAATTTAATTAAGGAAATACAAAAAGTAAAGAAAGTTTCTATATTCTATACTTTTTGTATTTCCTCTTTTGTTCTATTCTACCTTTTCTAAAGAGAAATCTAACCACTTATCTAAACACTTATTGTTCTATTCTATCTTTTAGAAAGAGAAATCGAATCACTTATTAATCGAAACGCTTATTGTTTTGTTCTATCTTTTAAAAAGAGAAATCGAATCACTTATTTTATAATCGAAATAATATAGATGAGCAAAAAGATAAATGGAATCACTTATTTTATAACTAAATAATCTAAATAATATCACTAACTATTTTTTAAAACAAAATCATCAATCAAATAAGTATAAATAATGACAATCAAAATAAATAATAAATCTAAGTATATTATGAACCGAATAAATGGCTATGAGAGCCACCCGGCCCAAAATAACGACGACAATTGGAATAATCATTTCGAAAAATTGAAAAAAATGTTAGAGCGTTTCGAAAATGTTCTAAATAATAGGAAATCCGAAATTGATCCGGTTTTGCAAGATAAACTCATAAAACCCGATTCTACGCAAAATTCCCTCAAGAATTTTCCGTATTTTCCGCATTATTTGCGGATGTTCATCTTCTACTGGATAGAACGCGAGACTTCCAAAAAGTTTCTATTCGTAGAAAAGGAGTTTGATATATTGGACCAATACCGGGATTGGTTCAAAAAATCGCTAATTTTGATTCAAGATGAACATCCGAATCAAAATCTCGAGGAAATGCAGACCGCTGCGGGTGACCTACTAGGCTATGTCACAGCCCTTCGGCATCTGACTCATTACGACTGTATAGCGGGGCATGCACGAAATGCAAACGACCCGGATACTTCTGAAATGGAAAAACTACTTTCGATGGGAGCTGCATATATTCAGCTCTTTACGAAAGCCTTTTTCATTGTCGCCATTTGGAGACAAAAATGGGCGGGCCTAAAGCTACAGTCTATACGGGAGGACGTTTTAGATCAATTCGTTACTCAGCTCTTAATAAGCGCAACTCCCGGGCAGATACTACTTACAGACGAATTAAAGTCGTCTGCCGCTCTTAGCGAATTTATCGATATCTTATTCAGATTCGATGAACGTCTCGATTTTTAGAAGTCAATCCTACTACTGGTGGGGTAACAGCTAGTTTTGGTATGTTGGGGAAGGTCGTTATTGCCGAACCCGAGGCCACCATTGCATTTGCGGGTAAAAGAGTAATTGAACAAACGTTGAATATAGAAGAAAAAGAAATAATAAAAACTTGGTCCCGGGCATCTACCATTATACCCGCAATGATCGGCCATATTATTGCTATCCATAATGGAAAAGAACATCTACCTATTTATATAACAGATGGTATGGTAGGTCACAAGTTGGGAGAATTTGCACCTACTTCGAATTTCCGAAAACATACGAAAGTCGATAAGCGATCTCGTCGTTAATAAAAAATATAGATACTTATAGTAGGAGGGGACCCTTATGCTAAAGAAAAAAAAAGTTAGCATTTTAAGTTTAAGTTTCGGTAGCTACACACTATTTACCACCGCCACCGCTATGTTAAAGGTGCAATATACAAAGTCTAACTCCATCCCGGGCAATCGAACCATTATTTGTTTAATAAATTGTTTGAAGGAATCTGAGGGCAATCCTGAAGATTCCGAAAATGAAGAAAACGATTCCGAAAATGAAGAAAACGATTCCGAAAATGAAGAAAATTCGAATAATGATGAGAAATTAGAAAAATGGAATGAAATTCGAGATGGTTTCGAAAACATTTTTAATAGGAAATATGAAATTGATCAAGTTTTCCAAGATAAACTGATGACACCCGACTCTACGCAAAATTCCCTCAAGAATTTTCCGTATTTTTCGAATTATTTGCGAATATTCATTTTCTACTGGATAGACCATGAGACTTCCAAGAAGTGGCTATTCATAGACTGTGAATTTTATATTTGCAAAAGATATCTAGATTGCTTTCGCAAATACATAATTCTGATTCGAGATGAACATCCGAATCAGAATCTCGAGCAAACGGAGAGCGCTGCGCGTGACTTCAAGGACCGTGTGACATTAAAAATGAAGATGAATCGTCACAACTGTACCGGGCTAAATGCACGAAATGCAAACGACCCGGATACTTCTGAAGTAGAAAAACTACTTTCGATGGGAACCGCATATATTCTGCTCTTTCTCAAAGCGTTTTTCATTGTCGCGATCTGGGAAAAGAAAGTAGGCATATATCAACTGTCTAGGTGGGACCGCAATTTACTAATAGATGCACTTTTAATCATCCGAACTCCTGCACAAAGAATACTTCCAGACGAATTGAAATCTACCGCTCTTATTCAATTTATCGAGATGTTATTCAGGTTCGATGAACATCTCGATTTTTAGAAGTCAATCCTACTTCCAAGGTCTTTGGAAGTAGGATTTTCGAAAGTATATAAGAGGGATCTACCCCAATATATGCAGTTTTTTTCTAAGGTATACTTTTACCTTAGAATAAGGGAATTTAAATCCGATTGATCGTTGTTCGAATTAGATAAGAACAATAATCTAATTGGATTTTTCTATTAAAAAAAAAATAATAAGAAACCTTTCTTTGTCTCTTTCATTTTTTTCTCTTCAATCAAAACAAACAAATAAGCTCTTAATTCTATAGGGTTGAATAAAAATTCGATTGACTTTTTGATATAATTGCTATGCTTAGTGTGTAACTCGTTGGTTTTTTTAGGCTTAGGATTCAAAAAAGATTCCCCATAGTATGAACTAATAACTATAGAACTAATAACCAACTCATCACTTCGCATTATCTGGATCCAAAAAACCAGTCAAGATAGGATATGTTGATCATATCATTGTAGCAACTGAAATCGGTTTTGCATAAACAAAAGAAAAACCAATTGGATTCTAAGCTGTGAAGCAAAATATAGATTTTTGTCTCTTTTTATATCTCCCGAGAATCCCGTTTTGACTAAGAATACCTGTTGGATCGGATTCTAACAAATCTTTCGGTAAGTTGTAAAAAACGTCTTCTTTATTAAATTAGAAGACAAGAACAAAAGAAGCAGAAAAGACGAACAAAAGAAGAAGAATAAGAAAATTTATTATTATAGATATCTTGTCTTTCATGCGGAAAGAAAAGAAAAATAAGTACATTTTTTTAGTTCTACATTCCTTGAGTCCTTGCACTTAGTAGTCCTTAGCACTTAGTATATATACTAAGTTATATATATACTTCAATCTATATTAATTATAATTACAATTACAATTAATAAATTATCAAATGAAAAAATTTGAATATTAATTTCATAATTAATTCGATTTTTTATTATTCGATATTAATTTCAAATTATTAATTATAATATTATAATTATTATAATTATTACAAGATATTTTTATAACAATATATAAATTAAGTATAATACAATATAGTAAATCGAGATATTCATTCTATGATAACTTTCAACTTTCCCTGTATTTTTGTGCCTTTAGTAGGCCTAGTATTTCCGGCAATAGCAATGGCTTCTTTATCTCTTCATATTCAAAAAAACAAGATTGTTTAAATTCGATAGGACAAAATCTCATCTTTTTTTTTTCAAAACTTAGACTTGTATCCTAACACTAATATCTATTTAGTGGAATATGGTATACCATGTGACTGCGGCTTTTGCCGCACCCTAAATGAAAGAGTTCTTATGCTTATGCATCGAGAAAATTATATATGGGGAAATGCATTCGAGCTATTTGAAAATAGACTCAAATTGGCGGATGGAAGTCTCTGTATCCATATGTATATCGATATCTCTAGTTAGGATCATATGAAGGGGATGTTCTTTTTTTAGATATAACCAATTAATTTGATGAATTATTCCTAAAGGCTCACATCAAAATAGTGCTAGTTGATGAGAGCTATTTCGGAAACAAAAAGAGTAAAGTCAAATTCATTT